AAACCACTACACTATTACTATGCCCCTATTAGTAAAGCATGTACTTCTTGCAAGGCTGCTTCATGTGACAGACATCGCAAAAGTAGTCCGTCGAACTATCGCCGATAGAGGGCATCGTTCAAGTATACGATTTTTGAACCCATCAGGGTTTCGCAGTCAACCATTTGATAGCCCTGTTCCTGAATATACAGAAAGGGCTTCGATGAGCCCTAGATGTAAAGGGCTTTTTTCCCTTCTAAGCAATTAAAAGAGCGCGGAATTTGACCTCCCTCAAATGGATGGATCTAGGATTGATTGTGGAACCGAGCAGAGAGAACCCGGGGCGGGCAGGAAGATACGCTAGGCGGAGTAGTAGCTCTGGAGCAGGTTCTTCGACTGGATCAATGCATGTATGAATCCTAAAAAAATCCCGAAGTCTAGAAAAAACTTGGGTTATGGTAGGAAAGGCGGTCACAGGAAGAAATGCCTTACCAATGAATAGATTAGTCTACTAACGTCAACAATCTCTTTCTTCATATACGATACCGCCCGGTTTGATATCCGAAACAATAGATATGACACAAGAAAGAAAGATAGATATTCCCATGGTAGAAATAGGACAGTTGCACTAAGGAAGAGAGCTAGGGATTTGATAAAGGTGATAAGACAGGGTTCCAAACCTGCCTTAGTCTCAGGTTGAGAAGCCCTTGGATAGATCCTTGCATAGTCTATTCCTGTTCGAGTAGCTAGAATCTCGGTCGGCCTAGTCTTCTCTGTAAGTGCGCCGGTAACCTTTGGCTAATAGCTAGCCTAAGACAAGAGGCAATAAAGCAGAGCTAGCGAAGGGGGACCAAAAGCAGGAGCTTTTTAAGCGCGCTCTGAAACAAAGGAGGCAGATACGTGAATGAAGTGAGATCTTGGAACAAAGGCAATGGGCGTAGGGTTTGATCCTTCGCACCGAAAGGACCCGACCCGGGAAAGAGCCCCCTTTTATTTTAAGTTAAGGAGCGCGCGGGAATCAATTCTAAGGTAAGCCATTCCCGAGGAAGACTTCCTGCAGTATGGAAGCTGCTACGTGGAAAAAGTCCATAGGCCATAGGTGAGATGAAGAAAAAAGAAGGCTCTTCTGGTCGAATAAGAGAGACTTTTGCTTCAAAGGAAGAGCGGTGGGTGGGGTAGGAAGGAGGGTCGAGAATAGGTTTATTCTTTAAAAAAAGGTACATGTTTCAGGCCTTTAGAAAGGCAGGGCAGTTTAACATGGGAAGAGTACCGTACCACAAACCTATTAATTAAAGTAGAAAGTAAAACGAAAGGTATGAGGAACCGTTTTCTCCTCCGGATAAGCCTCGGGAACTTGGTTGAATAGTACATTCAATTAAGGAATTTTTCTCCATGAGTTAATATTAATAGCAGTTACTATCTTAGTGTTAGTTTGGGACTTCTGCTTGTTTGTTGGGAATCCTAATTTTAGAGATATATCGAGCCTAGGAGCAGGCGCGCTCTTGTGTTGATTGCTGTTTATTATATTAAGTTAGTTAAGGTGTGAAGGTTGCTTCTGCTGCGTTAAATATCGTGCGTGGTAGAAGCTTTTTGTTTAGTTGATTCGGAAGCGGAGTCAGAGTACCGCCCCGACAATCTGTCTTCGAAACCGCTCTAAGTTCTTTTCTTTGCCAAGCGGCTTTTAAAAAGGCCTCGTATAAGGGCTAAGAGAAGACGGGAAGGAAGATCACTAATACCAGTTAGCGCTATGGACAGATTCCCAGACCTCAAAGGGAGGCTTGCCTTTTTTTTGAGTTTAAGTTATATACTGGCCGTTTGGGCCTTAGCATAGGCCTACCAAGACTGGCTAATTTCAAGGACTTGGTACACTGGCTCACTTTCGTGGAAAGCGCTCTCGGATGGCATTATCTAGAAAACTATTCCATGAGGTGAAAGTTTCGAGGGCCGGGTCACTCGAATCCAGGCAGACGTATACCTTAGTTGCTGCGACGGTAATGTCAGTTTCACTTTCATCATGGCGAGAGTGGAAATTAGCTCAGTTTTTGGTCTCCTATCTATAGACGTGTGCTTTCATGTCTGTCGCCGGGCCGATATTTAGGTTGTGGCCAGCCACCTTTGTAGCTCCTGTATAGTTGTGATCCCCGCATCCCTCTTCGACCTCATTGAATAGCGTGTCCCATTTGTTCGTGGAGCCTTAGTGGGAAAAGAGGATAGGCGGGACAGACTCTGACTCGTACAGCCCAACTGGTCCAGGGCATGGAGCATACTATTTTACAACCAGCGGAAAGAAGTTAGCCGGCTAGCGCACTTCGGTCACTCAAGGTAGCCCCCTATCGAACGCATCTCTCAGATAGACTTTTTTTCCCTGTAGGTGTAGTAAAGTAAGTAGTCGGCCTAACCTTCGGTTCCCGTAACCAAGTTTTTCTTTTTTACTCCTTATGTCTTTTTTCTTATTTAATCCATACTTTTTTAGAAGTGTAGAGCCATAGGGGGGCCCCAGCAGAGAAAACAGTAAGGATAACGAGCGCTCCGCCCGTCAAGCGGGCGGCAAGAGCAGCGGGCAAGTGCTTGGTAGGCCAACAGCCGGCATTGCAAGCAAAAAGAGAGCCTCCGCCCGTTTGAGTCGTTGCGAGACGGAAAGCGTACCGGCAGTTTGAGTCGCGAAAGGGCCGCTATATAAATAATAGATATATATATATCTAGAAACAATAAGATAATCATTTTATTTATCTAATTGTTCATTCCTGGGAAGAGGAAGAAGCAGATAGAGCAAAGGCCTCCCCTTTTCTTTCCGTCCGCTCTTCCCGAAGTGAGCGAATTGCATGTAGAGATCCATAGGGGCTTATAGTTTAATTGGTTGAAACGTACCGCTCATAACGGTGATATTGTAGGTTCGAGCCCTACTAAGCCTACCGCCCCTTCTCTTCACCCGATACAAGGCAGTCGAAGTCCCCGCCACCCTGCAGATCTCAATGACGATTTTCTCAGGGTGATTATAGACCTCATTTCTGTGCATGACCGGGTGATCCTAGTGTTGATTGAGACTAGAATAAGTGGTGATAGGGCTGATGAGGTGTCTCGAAGGATTGGGTTCTCTAGTTCGACGCGAATGGAAGCTCAAGGGTTTAGTGGAGGCATATGGGTCTTTTGGAGGACTGAGCGTTTTTAGGTTCAAATTTTCTCTAAAGACTCTCAGTGTGTGAACTTGTTCATTGAAAATATTAAGAGTAAGCATTGGATTTTCTCGGCGGTATATGCTAGCCCAATCCCTGCAAGACGAGAGTACTTATGGGAGGCGCTCTATCAGCTCACGAAGATACATAATAGGCCATGGCTGGTAGCAGGAGATTTGAATGCCTAGAAGTTGGCCTCGGAGAAAAGTGGGAGTTCCAATAAGGTGTACCGTAAGTGTGCTCGATTTGCTAGATGGATTGATGATTGCGAGCTTATTGATCTAGGTTTTTCTGGACCAAAATTGACATGGTCAAGAGAGTATGGTTTGAGAAAGATTAGCATCCGGCTTGATAGGGCGTTAGCGAATGCCTCTTGGAGAAGCTTGTTTCCAGAAGCGACGGTTTCACACCTCCCGAATATCTATTCGGATCATACCCCCTTACTGATTGATTTATTTGGTGCCATTCCTCCTCCAATTTAGGTTTCAAGCAGCGTGATTGACGCATTTGGAATTTCGGCCTTTTGTTCTGGATAGTTGGGAGAATAGTCTGCCTCTCAATGAGACCCTTGCAAGTTTTACAGAAAAAGTAAAGGTGTGGAATAAACAGGTGTATTTAAAAAGAGGAGGATTTTGGCAAGATTGGGTGGTATTCAAAGAGCCCTTTCGGAAAGAAATTCGGTGCACCTTTTCGGATTGGAAAAGAATCTCAAGGCAGAGTATAGAGAAGTGCTCACGCAAGAAGAGATCTTATGGTACCACAAATCCAGGGTGCAATGGATTCAATTTGGTGATTGTAACTCGAAATTTTTTCACACGTCTACTCTCATCCGAAGGAAAAAAGAAATTGGATTGGAAGCTTAAAGGGGGATGATGGAAGTTGGATCACGGATGTAAACCTGTTGAAGAATATGGTTGTTCAATTTTTTCAGAAACTCTATACAGACGAGGGAAATCCAGGTATGCCTGTTAACTTTGTCAATGCTCCGCCCTTGTCTTACTGATGAGCAAATTGCTTCTTTGATGAAGCCAGTGACTCCTAGGGATGTAAAGGATGCGCTTGGAGCATACAAAGCACCTGGAGACGATGGATTTCAGCCATCCCCAAAATTTTGGGATGGAGTTGGTCCCTCTTTGTGTGGTATGGTCTTGAGGGCTTTCCTTGATAAAAGCTTGCCTCAGGGGATCAATCATACTTTGATCAAGTTGATTCCAAAGGTCCCCTTTCCAAAAAGCAGAGAAATGAAGAAGTGACGTCCAAAAGCCCGTGGTCGAAATGCCGCCTCCACGAGAAGGAGAAGAAGTGGAAGTTCCCGTTGAGGAGCCCAAGATGCGGGAGTACGGGAGAAGGGACCCAGACCTAATTAGAGCCGCTTTGCAGGCCCGAGTGCAAGACGAAATCGCTCAAAAGGGGAGCGCGATCCGAAGGGTCGTGGAAGAATTATTCGAGGCGGAAAAAGCGGAATTTAGCCCGCTCGGATTTAGATTTCCGCAAGTTGGACCAGTTTGTGGACAAAATAATCGGACAAGATGCCTATCGCTTTGATCCCCCTACTCTTGAAAACAAGCATAAATCTTTTTCCCGGCTCTTAACCCAACTGAGTAAGGAGGATAGCTCCATAAACTATCAGATGAAACGCGATATTGAACGCAATCTTCTCGATTTCATTGTCCAAGAATGAGGAAGAAGCTTCTTTCAATATCGTGTTGCCCCAGGCCAGGGAACCCCCTCTTTCTAAAAAAGGTTGCGGGATGGGCTTCTTTCTTTTTTTTTCCGGTATGCCGCTCCGCGAGAAAGGAGTTCCACGCACGAGCGGAGCGAAAACTAAGTAGGGAGAATTCCTTTGAT